AATTTTTGAAAGATGAATAAATGGGCTTATATGAAAAAAACGCTATAAATATACCAAAAAAAGATAGACTGACCGAAAAAATTCCATTTATAAAAAATTCATACCAATCTATAAAATTATTTTGATTCGGATGTAAAAGGTTTATAGACGGATTCAACAAATTTGATAATAGATCAAAATAAATTCCACTTTGATTATAAGGAATTCCTATAATTCCAACAAGACAAGTAAATAGTACTAATATAGACATGGAAAATAGCATAGTACTGTCCGATTCGGGGGGATAAAAAAACGTATTTTGAATTCCAAAACAAGCAATACTAATAAAAGGGCGTATCATTTTTTTTCCATTATCAAAAATTCGATAGGTTGTATTGAAAAAAAAGGCAATCCCCTTTTCATTATTATTTATTGAAAATAATAAAGAAAACTTGTTTTTTTTAATTTCTTTTCCCCATGGAGATATTGAATAGCAGGAACCACTTTTTTGACCGCTATAATTCTTAAAATGGACGTTTAAATGTCCCTCAAAAGTCAGTAAATAGATTCGAAACATATAAAATGCGGTTAATCCTGCTGTGAAACAAGCTATAATTGCAAAAACCGGAGAATACAACCAACTATCGTTAAGAATTTGGTCTTTGGACCAAAAACAAGCGAGAGGTGGAATACCACAAAGAGAAAGCGTACCTATTAAAAAAGCAGTTTTTGTAATTGGTACATGCTTTTTCAACCCTCCCATAAGAACCATATTCTGACTTTTATCGGGAGAATATCCAACAATAGCTTCCATTGAATGAATAATAGATCCGGATCCTAAAAACAATAATGCTTTCGAATAAGCATGAGTAATCAAATGAAATAAAGCCGCCTGATACGATCCCATTCCTAAAGCTAACATCATATAACCCAGTTGGGACATCGTAGAATACGCCAAACTTCTTTTAATATCTTTTTGAGCAAGGGATAAAGTAGCTCCGAATAGTAGTGTTACTATACCTATCCAAGAAATAAAATTCATTATATGAGGTATAATTATAAAAAGAGGAAGGAGGCGAGCTACAAGAAAAATACCTGCTGCGACCATAGTAGCGGCATGTATAAGAGCCGAAATAGGAGTGGGACCTTCCATGGCATCGGGTAACCATACGTGAAGGGGGAATTGAGAAGACTTGGCAACTGCACCTGTAAATAAAAGCAAGGCACACAAAGTAAGAAATACAAAATTTACCTCGTTATTAGAAACTAATTTATTTACTATTTCAAATAAATCTCTAAATTCGAAACTACCCGTTATAGCATAAAGTCCCAAAATCCCTAATAATAAACCAAAATCGCCTACACGATTCGTTACAAAGGCTTTTTGACAAGCATTCGCCGCAATAGGTCGTGTGAACCAAAAACCTATTAATAGATAAGAACACATTCCAACTAATTCCCAAAAAATATAAATTTGTATCAAATTCACACTAGTAACTAATCCCAACATGGAGGTAGTGAAAAAACTCATATAAGAAAAAAATCTCAAATATCCCTGATCATGATACATATAATTGTCACTATAAAAAAGAACCAGAATTCCAACCGTACTAATTAATATTACCATAATCGAAGCAAGCGAATCTATTAAGTAACCGAAGTCTAAAGAAAAATCATTATTAATTGTCCAAGACCATACATATTGATAGATAGAACTTTTATTCATTTGCTGAATAGATAGATAGACCGAAAGGAGCATAACTCCATTTAGTAGAAAGATATTAGGAAAGGACCACATACGTCGAAGATTTTTTGTTGCCATTGGAAAAATGATAAGTCCAACTCCTATTAACATAGGAATGGGAAGTGGAATGAGAGGTATAATCCATGAATAGGGATATGTATAGTCCATAAAAAAACCTTTTATCTTTTATTCTTATTTTATTCTGAATTATTCTTTCTCAACTCCTTCGAATATTTAGAGGAAGAAGGAAGTTAGAATAAATAGGATCAGGCTAATAGTGCAATCGAAAATGAAATAAAAATAAAAAATTAACTAAAAATACTAATACTATAATACTCTTTTTTCTTTATATTAACCCTATTCTATAGAATTCTATAGAAATTAGAATTCTATTTTATTCTATTTTTTTTTTTGAATTTTTATATGTATTTTCTATTTTTTAAAATAGACTTTAAAACACATGGAATTATTTTTGAATTGTCGAAATAGAATATCCAACATTTTTCTTTCGATACCTACCATGGATCAAAATCAATGAGCAAGGATTCCTTTTTTCACCTTTGATTCTATTTTGATATGGATATAAATATAAAACACGACAAAAATAAACATAGATATATAAAAACTTCGTTATTTCTCTTTTGTATCTTGTCAGATATTTAGTTGGATTGAATGGAATCAAGATAAAAAAAAATGGAAAAATAAATGAAATTGTTTGAACAATAAATGTCTTTCACATTCAACTAGATAAAAAAACAATTTTTAAAAATTCATTTTTTCATGGCAGTTCCAAAAAAACGTACTTCTATATCAAAAAAACATATTCGTAAGAATATTTGGAAAAGAAAAGCCTATTTTACAGTATTGAAGGCTTTTTCATTAGCGAAATCTATTTCTACGGATAATTCAAAAAGTTTTTTTGTGCAACAATCCAATAATCAAACTTATATTAAATAATATAAATAATAAAAAAATGGTATTTTTTTTATTGTAGTCTTTCCCGATGGGGATTCTTATTTTCCCCATCAAGCTACTTGAATTTCGAATAGCCATTTTAATAATTGAATTATGGTAATATTTTGGAATGTTTCAATATGGAGTAAAACGAAAGGAATTGTTTGTCATTAATTTAATTAACTTTTTCAATTTCAATCTCGACAACTAAATAAAAAAAGCTTATTATTATTTCGCGTACGCCGCTATGGTGAAATCGGTAGACACGCTGCTCTTAGGAAGCAGTGCTAGAGCATCTCGGTTCGAGTCCGAGTGGCGGCAGGCTGTCTTCGCAAAGAAAGACAATAAGTTCTATATATAATAAAGGCAATTCCAGATTGGATTCCGTATCATTTTCTATACTTTTTTTATTTGAGAATTTTTATGATATTTTCCACCTTAGAACATATATTAACTCATATATCATTTTCGATCGTTTCAATTGTAATTACAATTTTTTTGATAATTTTATCCGTTGATGAAATCGTAGGACTATATTTTTCGTCAGAAAAAGGAATTATAGCTACTTTTTTCTGTATAACGGGATTATTAATCACTCGTTGGATTTATTCGGGGCATTTCCCATTAAGTGATTTATATGAATCATTCATTTTTCTTTCATGGAGTTTCTCCCTTATTTCTATCGTTCCATATTTTAAAAAACATATCAATTATTTAAGCGCAATAACCTCGCCAAGTACAATTTTTCTACACGGCTTTACCACTTCAGGTCTTTTAACCGAAATACATCAATCTGTAATATTAGTACCCGCGCTTCAATCCCAGTGGTTAATGATGCACGTAAGTATGATGATATTGGGCTATGCAGCTCTTTTATGTGGATCATTATTATCAGTAGCTCTTTTAGTCATTTCATTTTCATTTCAAAATCTTTTGAAAAATTTCGTAAACGAGTCATTTTCATTTAACAAGATCCAATATATGGATGAAAGGCGGAATGTCTTAATAAACAACTTCTCTTGTTCTGCGAGAAACTATTACAGAGCTCAACTAATTCAACAATTAGATCAGTGGAGTTATCGTATTATTAGTCTAGGGTTTATCTTTTTAAACATCGGGATTCTTTCAGGATCAGTATGGGCTAATGAGGCATGGGGATCATATTGGAATTGGGACCCAAAAGAAACTTGGTCATTTATTACTTGGATTATATTTGGAATTTATTTACATACTCGAACAAATAAAAAAAAGTTCAAAAGTCTAAATTGCGCGATTGTGGCTTCTATGGGCTTTCTTATAATTTGGATATGCTATTTTTGGGTCAATTTATTAGGAATAGGGTTACATAGTTATGGTTCCTTTAATTTTCATTAACATGAAATCAAATTGAAAAACAAATAACAAATAGAAACATAAAACATTTTCGAAAAAATGATAATAAAATTCAAATTTGAAATACTAAATTATTAAATATTAAGTTAAAGAATATAAGAAAAAAAAACTCCATACTTCAGGGAAGATGTCGAGAACCATTTGAATCACTACACTAATTGATTCAAAAGGTTCTCACAAAAATAAATCCATCTAGTCAAAATTTCAATTCAGTTTGACTTTAGTTAATTTTTTTTTTTTCATTGTAAAATTGCAAAACGAAAAAGAAAGAATAGAATTCTTCATTTTTTCTTGTTTTATTCATGAAAACTATCGATAAAAATATGTAGATATAATAGCTTCGACCTTCTCAACTGAGAGTGAGAGAATGAAATCCGGATAAATACCAATACCTATTATTGGGAGAAGAATAGAGATTAAAATAAATAGTTCTCTCGGCCCAGAATCAAAAAAATAAGAGTTTTGCACATTCAAAATCTTGTATCCATAGAACATTTGACGTAACATCGATAATAAATAAATAGGAGTTAATATCATTCCAATTGCCATTAGAAGAGTAATTAGTATTTTTGGAATTAAAAAATATTGTTGGCTGGTAATTATTCCAAAAAAGACTATCAATTCGGCAACAAAACCACTCATGCCGGGTAATGCAAGAGAAGCCATTGATAAGATACTGAACAGTGTGAATATTTTTGGAAGGAAAATCGCCATTCCACCCATGTTGTCGAGATAAACAAGACGTATTCTATCATACGTCATTCCTGCCAAGAAAAAAAGAGCAGCACCAATAAATCCGTGAGAAATCATTTGTAAAAGGGCTCCATTGAGTCCCGTATCGGTTATCGCTCCAATTCCGATAATTATGAACCCCATATGAGATACGGAGGAATAGGCTATTCTTTTTTTTAAATTACGTTGACCGGGAGATGTTGAAGCTGCATAGATTATTTGTATTGCACCTACTATAATCAACCAGGGAGAAAATATAGAATGAGCATGAGGGAATAATTGCATATTGATCCGAACCAAACCATATGCTCCCATTTTTAATAAAATTCCAGCTAGAAGCATACAAGTACTGTAATGTGCCTCCCCGTGGGTGTCTGGTAACCATGTATGTAAGGGTATGATCGGTAATTTGACTGCAAAAGCAATAAAAAATCCAGTATAAAATAATAATTCGAGTGCTACAGGATACGATTGGTTAGCTAATATTTCAAAATTTAATGTTGGTTCATTCGAACCATATAAGCCAATACCAAAAACGCCTATTAATAGAAAAATAGACCCCCCCGCAGTGTATAAAATGAATTTTGTAGCTGAATACAGACGTTTCTGTCCTCCCCATATCAATAGAAGTAAATAAACGGGAATTAATTCGAACTCCCACATGAGAAAAAAAAGTAAAAGATCGTGAGAAGAAAATGATCCTATTTGACCGCTGTACATTGCTAACATCAGGAAATGGAACAATCGGGAATCCCGAGTAACCGGCCAGGCTGCTAAAGTAGCTAAAGTAGTTATAAATCCCGTCAGTAAAATGGTTCCTATCGAAAGACCATCTATTCCCAATCTCCAGTTAAAATCAAAAAAATTAATCCATTTATAATCCTCTGCTAGTTGATTTAATGGATCGGTCAATTGGAAATGATAACAGAATGTATAGGTCGTTAAAAGGAGTTCAAAAATAGAAATGGATATGGTATACCACCTTATTACCTTATTTCCTCTATGAGGTAGAAAGAAAATTAAAGAACCCCCTAATATTGGTAAACCTACAATTATTGTTAACCAAGGAAAATAATTCGTGGTAAAGACAAGATAGAATTAGACCCCAAAACCCGTTCTTTGTTCGAGAACGGGTTTTTTTGTCGATAAAAAAAATCAATTGTATTAAAAAAAAAATGGAAAATTCAGTTTGTTTAAAGTCGTTTTTTCTGAAACTTATTATATTTTTTTTCTGAAACTTATTATATTAATAAGCTAGACCCATGCTTCGAGTTGTTTCATGCCATAAATAAACCCTCACGCTCAAAAAATCCGTTGGGCAAGCGGATTCACATCTCTTACAACCAACACAGTCCTCCGTTCGTGGAGCAGAAGCAATTTGCTTAGCCTTACATCCATCCCAAGGGATCATTTCTAATACATCGGTTGGGCAGGCTCGGACACACTGAGTACATCCTATACATGTATCATAAATCTTTACTGAATGTGACATTGGATCTCTCATTTTTTGAATATCATAAATCTTCGATTTAGTAAACTTATATATAAATCATATATTTATATACCAGATGAATCAATGATTTTATCATTATTTTAATAATCAATCGAATTATGGATCGCGACTCCTGGGTTGGCTAAGATACTTTGATTTCTTACATTTAGTATTAAATTAGTATTAAATTTAGTATTAAATAATTGATGAATATTCGAATTTTTAAAATAAATGAAATTAGTAGTACTTATTTATTCAATAAATTCGATTGATTGATACGAGTTGATTTTCTATTACGATAAATTGATGAAACAATAGCTAACCCAATAGCCGCTTCGGCTGCGGCAATAGCTATAACAAAAATAGAGAAAATATCTCCTTGTAATTGTCGACTATCAAACAAATCCGAAAATGTTACGAAATTTATATTAACTGCATTCAGGATAAGTTCCAAACACATAAGAGCCCTAACCATATTTCGACTCGTGATCAATCCATAGATACCAATCGAAAATAAATAGGCACTCAAAACAAGTGCATGTTCGAGTATCATTGATCAGCTCCTTATCAATTTTGAATCATTTCGCCATGAACAATAAACCAAGGCTTTCGCTTAACTATAATAGAACAAGTAGAAAAAAAAGAATATATTCTTTTTTTTGTAAGATAGAAAAAGAAAAAGATCAATATTGAAATAGAATTCAAAAATGAAAGCTAAATGGATTTGATAAGAGCGAGAAAATTTCAATTTCGATTGTTCTTATATAGTTAGAAAGATTTCTCATTGACGGGCAACAACAATTGCACCTATCAAAGCAACTAAAAGAATTATTGAAATGAGTTCAAATGGAAGAAAAAAATCCGTTGATAAATGAATTCCAATTTGTTGAGTATTCCCTATCAAATCTTGTTCGATAATTTGATTTGATTTTGTCGTCCAAATAATTCCGTACCAAGACGTATCGAGAATCGTGGTAATTATGGCGATGAAAATACTTGTACAAACCAACGAAGTAATCCCATTCCCAACAGTCCAAAGATCGAAATCTTTATAATATTCTGAACCATTCATGAACATGACAGCAAATAAAATTAAAACGTTTATAGCTCCGACATAAATAAGTAGCTGTGCAGCCGCTACAAAATGAGAGTTTGATAAAATATAAAATAACGATATGCAAACAAGAACCAATCCCAATGCAAAAGCCGAATAAATTGGATTGGTAAGTAATACCACTCCTATACCTCCTAATAGAAGACCTGATCCCAGAAAAACTAAAAGAAAATCATGTATTGGTCCAGGCAAATCCATTCTATATACAAGATAAAAAAATTGAAATGTTTTTCATGATTTTATTGACCTGACCAGGAAATTTTTTCTTTTTTTATGATATGCTTCTAATTGAATTCAATTAAAATGGAATGGTGTTTCTAATGGATTTGAATTACGTCTAGGTCCAATTACTGTACCAATATCTTGTTCTCCCTTACGCCAAACCAAGTAGAAAAGTTAGCTGGAAACTATTTCTAAATAATAAATAAATAGAGAGATTATTAAATTCTATTTTCAATCCAAATTGATTTGCACTTCTCACTAACTAATCAACAATTAATTGCAATTTCAAGTTCTAGTGAGCAAAAAAAAAATAAGGAACGATTCCTTTCAATTAGATAAAATTGAACCTGACTATACATTACTATAGTAATTAGTAATTACTCTTTAATCATTCTTTAATCATGAAATGCATTTTTTATTTGAGGATAATTCAAAATTGTTCGAATTGTATAATCGTTAATTACTGACATCGGTAACCGACCTAATGCGATTTGATTATAATTCAATTCGTGACGATCATAAGCGGAAAGCTCATATTCTTCAGTCATTGATAAACAATTTGTTGGACAATACTCAACGCAATTTCCACAAAATATACAAATTCCGAAATCAATACTGTAATTAAGCAAGCGTTTTTTTCGCATACCAGTTTCCAATTTCCAATCAACAACGGGTAGATCTATAGGACATACACGAACACATACTTCACAAGCTATGCATTTATCAAATTCAAAATGGATTCGTCCACGGAAACGCTCCGATGTAATTAACTTTTCATAAGGATATTGAATAGTTACAGGTAAACGATTTGCATGGGATAAGGTAATGATGAATCCTTGACCAATGTACCTTGCCGCCCGTATTGCTTGTTGGCCATAATTTATGAACCCAGTTACCATCGGGAACATATTGTAAAGATCTATAAATAATCTTATGTTTGTTTCTTTTTCTTGTTTGATGAGAAGTGAGAAATATAGAATATCATATTCTTTTTTCGTTTAGAGTGAAAGGAGTTGAGAAGAGGTTGTTAATAATAAATTACCAAGAGAAATGGGTAAAAGAAATTTCCATCCAAGATTTAATAGTTGGTCCATTCTTAGTCTCGGTAGAGTCCATCTTGTTGTGATAGAAATGAACACGAACAAATAAGTTTTAGCTAAAGTAATAAAAATACCAATTGTCATTCTAAAGACCCTACCTACTTTATTTATTTCAACTCGATCATAAAAAAATACGGACGGAATAAAGATATTCCAACCACCCAAGTACAGAATTGTTACAAATAACGACGAAACTAATAGATTGAGATAGGAAGCAACATAAAATAATCCAAATTTGATACCCGAATATTCGGTTTGATAACCTGCTACTAATTCTTCCTCTGCTTCGGGTAAATCAAAAGGCAATCTCTCACATTCTGCTAGGGAAGAAATTAGAAAAATGATAAACCCTATAGGTTGACGCCACAAATTCCATCCTAAAAACCCATATTTGGATTGCGCCTCAACTATATCAACTGTACTTGAACTATTAGATAATAATAGTCGGTGGGAACATCACTGTTCCCATCGCTAGTTCAGAACCGTACATGAGATTTTCACCTCATACGGCTCCTTGACGGCCATCAAGAAATCTAAGGACCGGGTTGATATTTTTTATCGTGATAGATTTTATTTGGGATCAAAATATAGATAGAATCAACACCCGCCGGAAGGTCAAAAATTAGACCGATGAAATTCTGTATGCCAGAATGATATAGATATAATAACTCAAAAAGCACTTATGAATTAATCTCGTCCTTTAATAATTTGAATTTTTCTTTGTTGAGTAATAACTTATTAATAAAATACTCTTTCTATGAATATCAATAGCCATCTTTTTTTGATTATTATGAAAAAAAATCAGAGATTAGATGAGTGTCTTAATAATGCAGGCTATTTATTGATCTCTATGAATTTTCGTTCATATTCTTCTTTCAAAGAGGGAGTTCAAAACAAGAAAAGATTATTTCGTTTCGGATAGTCGTTTTTTAATCTGTGAGTAGGAGCATACTCTGGATTGCAATCGTGAGGAGTACTGCTTGATTATTTCTACAAATTGAAAGCCCCAATTATTGTTCTTTTTATGTTATCCAAACATTTTCGTTTTGAAAATTGACATAAAAATTTCTATTACTAATCTTTTATGTATTTTTGTGTTCCTAACCATCCACTCATTTTTGTCGAACCCTCCGTTCTAGTAATACATATAAAGAATAGTGAAAACTATATACGGTTGATCTTTTGAGCCCGCTTCAAGCCAGGATGACTAATCACTAATCAACCAATCCATGGGGTAAAGGATAAAAAGTCTTGCTTATATTAAATTTACTTTATTTTTCGTTCTTGTACTTAGGAGATGAGACTCAATCTTGTTACTGCTAATTTAGAAGCTGTTTTTTTTCACTCATATAACTATCTGATTTAGTTAATTTAACCTGAATGATGAATAAAAAAGTGAAGATACCTATTCAACTTCTTTACTTACAAAAAAGAATTAAAGAAAAGGTTATAACGACACGCACGTAGAGATATTGATAACACACAAAGAGTCAACGGTATTTCATAACTAATCGATTGAGCAGCGGCTCGTAGACCACCTAAAAAGGAATATTTGTTGTTTGATCCATATCCTGACATAAGAAGTCCAATCGGAACAATACTTGAAAAAGCAATCCATAAAAAAACACCGATATTGAGATCGGATAAAACAAGTTGATAGCTAAAAGGAATTACTGAATAACTTACGAAAATGGATATAACTGCTATGGATGGTCCGATAATGAATAAACGACCATCTCCTCTAGACGGAAGAAGGTTTTCTTTGAAAATAAGTTTTGTTCCATCTGCTAACGCTTGAAGAATTCCCAACGGACCGGCGTATTCCGGTCCAATACGTTGTTGTATTCCGGCGGATATTTCTCTTTCTAACCACACAATTACAAGTACACCTATTGTGATTCCCAATACAAGAATCAAAATAGGTAAAAGCAGCCCTATGATCCCATAGATCTCTTTTAAAGATTCTAGTGTAGAAAAAGAGTGGATATCTTGGACTTCTCTTGTATCAATTATCATTTCAACGATCAACTTCTCCCATAATGATATCTATGCTACCTAGTATTGTCATAATATCCGCCAATTTCATTCTTTTAACTAACTGAGGAAAAATTTGCAAATTGATAAAACCGGGGGGACGAATTTTCCATCTCCAAGGAAAACCACTCTGATCCCCTATTAAATAAATTCCCAATTCCCCTTTTGGGGCTTCAACTCTTACATAAAGCTCTTGCTTCGGTAATTCAAAAGTAGGAGAGGTTTTTTTACTAATGAAGCGATAGTCAAAATCATTCCATTCTGAATCCCGTTCTCTATCAAAGCAACGTATTTCTAAATTCTCATAAGGACCGCCTGGAATTCCTTCGAGGGCCTGTTGAACAATTTTGATAGATTCCTTCATTTCACTGATTCGGACTAGATAACGCGCTAATGAATCTCCTTCTTTTTGCCAATTGATTTCCCAATCGAATTCGTCATAACATTCATAATGATCAACTTTACGAAGATCCCATTGAATTCCACAAGCTCGTAACATCGGTCCGGATAAACCCCAATTTATTGCTTCTTCTGCACCAATAATACCTACACCCTCAACTCGTTCTAAAAAAATGGGATTTCGCGTAATAAGTTTTTGGTATTCAGAAACAGCGGTTAAAAAATAATCACAGAAATCCAAACATTTATCTATCCATCCATAAGGGAGATCGGCCCCTACTCCTCCGATACGAAAATAATTGTGCATCATTCTCATACCGGTGGCAGCTTCAAATAGATCATATACTAATTCTCTTTCTCTGAAAATATAGAAAAAGGGAGTCTGTGCACCAATATCTGCCATAAAGGGGCCAAGCCATAACAGATGAGAAGCTATACGACTCAATTCTAACATAATCACTCTGATATAACTGGCTCTTTTAGGTACTTGAATATTCACCATCTGCTCGGGTCCATTTACGGTTATTGCTTCTGTAAACATAGTAGCTAAATAATCCCAACGTGTTACATAAGGCAAATATTGTATAACTGTTCGGTTTTCGGCAATTTTTTCCATCCCTCTGTGCAGATAACCCAATATTGGCTCACAATCAATAACATCTTCGCCATCTAGAGTAAGAATAAGACGAAGAACACCATGCATTGATGGGTGATGAGGTCCCATATTGACTATCATATGCTCTTTTCTTTTAGTTGTTCCATTCATAGTTTATTCCTCGATTCATTCTTTTATGAACTGCTTAAAACAAAAAGAAGTTCGTCTAAATTCTAGATAAAAAAAAATTCAATAAAAATAAAAAATTTTCATTGTTTTTTTAAATGAAAAAATTAACGCGTTTTTGATTCCCGAATATCCAGTTGATTCATTAATTCTTTATAAGAAACTCTTTTTTTATTTGACAAATAAGACAACAGCCGTTGTCGTTTTCCTAAGATTTTCCGTAGACCCCGCTGCGATAAATAGTCTTTTCTGTGAAATTCCAAATGTGAAGTAAGTCTTTTTATTTTATTGGTGAAATGAAAGACTTGAAATTCAATAGATCCCCGATTTTCTTCTTCTGAAATAAACGAAATAACTTTCTTTTTTACCATAAGCTAAAATCGACTCTTTTTTCCTTTTTAAAATTCAAAAATCCATTTAACTGATCAGTAAAAATAATCCTATTCATTTTCTCATTTTATAATTAAAAAAAAAAATAGATATTTATACAGATAAAAGAGAACATCTTTTTGACCTATTCCTATTTGATCTAATATTTGATCTAATTGAATATCTAATTATTTATCTAATGGATATGGGCATTGATTTATCGTATTGGAATGGAAATGTGAGACAAGGAGTGTGTACAACCCCCGGTTTCATATAATAAATACAGACCTGAAAGATATATATGAGATGAGAAATGCATCATTCACGAATTTTCAAGGGGGGATACATATATACATATATATCCTTAACAGACTAAAACGGCTTCCATTATTGGTATCAAACCAATATCGATTCATACAAGATAAATCCTCTAATCGGTAAGTAGGCCAAAGAAAGGATTTTAATTGAATTAGTTCAATTTTATCCCTAAAAAAATTTTGACTTTTATATAAAACTTGATCATAGTTTTTTACGTTATTGCAAAATACTGAATTGTTCAAAATAAGATTTCTATTCCTAGAATTGAAACAAATTCGAATTATTAATTCCCTACGCCAATTAGTGGAAAAAATACGTTCAGGAATAACTAAACCATAATCTCGATTTTCAGTTATTCTTTGATTTGGATGTCTTACAATATAATTAGTGTAATTGTTTCGATCAATATAGTGTTTTTCTCGGTAACTTTGATTAAGTTGGTACTCACTCTTATGAACCAATGAAACATTTAGAGTTTGATACATCAAAAATTGACCGTCGTTTTTTATAGACAAACGCACAGGTTCGATAATTAATATTCTTTTTTTCGTCAATTCTCTAAGAGTAAAATCTTTTTGAATCATCAGAATATCTAGACTTGTTTCTCCACCTTGTATAGAGGATATAGCAATTTCTTTTGGATTTACCAATCTAAGCAAGAGACAATATATTTTAATATTATTTGTTATTTTTTGATTTAAAAAATTATTCCATCTCAATTGAAAACGTAAATACCTTTTTAAGACAAAATCAAGTTCTGCTTCTGTGCTGCTCTTATATTGTTTTTTCTTTTGACGTTGTTTCCTATCTGAGCCTGCAGAATCTTCTTCAATATCTTTTTCTTGAGTTGATAAAATTGATTCAAGAGTTTCCTTATTTTGTATATTTAATTCAAAATTGTTTTTACCTAGGGATTCTTTTTTGTCTTGATTCTTATTTTCTAATTTAATAGATTGATTTTCGTTGGATAATTTTAAGGGATTCTCTTTTTGATTTTTAGTAATGTTTTTATTTTCACTAACAGTTTCATTTAAATTGAAAAGAAGTTCTTTGGCCGGGATTATCCAGGGGTTCATTTTATATGTATTATAAAGAAGCACAAATTCGCCAAAGAACAAAAGTTTTAGATTTGAAATCGAACGCCTTAGTATTTCTTCATTCATTCCCATCCAATCAAAAAGGCTTTTTTTTTTTTTTGAAATCTTGATTTTCTGATCTTTATCAATTTGAAGATAAACAAGGTCTTTTTTATCAATTTTACCAACTATTGGATAATTATTGACTTTAGTGTTAGTATTTGTATTATTATTGAAGTTGATATTGGTATCGATAGCGATCCAGGAATGAATATCCCCTTTCTTTCTAAAGCACAAATAGATAATTTTCCAATCAAAATATTTTTTATCTGGAAATTTATCTAGAGTCATATTTTTGTTCTGTCTGAAATAATTATATATATAATTATATATAGGGATAATACGCTCTGACATATCAACTAAGGCACTTTTCTTTATGTTGTATATATTGGAATTATAACAACTTTCTTGCGAATTATTTATCCATAATGGTGATACAGAAATATATGAATCCTTTCTATCGTCATAATTAATGGATTGATATGAGAAAAGTGCATATTTATAATATTTTTGAAAATTAATAGTATATTTTTCATTGGAGAAGGAATTCGATTCAAAATTAATTAATTTTTTATAAAAAATTAATTGGTCTTTTTCATCTGAATTACTTTTTTTTAAATCTTTATTTTCAGTCATAATAGATCTTTGATTCACTCTGTTTCGCCATTTATGTGGTACTAATCGATACCATTGAATCCGTGATAATTCATATTGATAATACTTACTTAAAGAGTTTTTCCATTCAACAATTGTGTAATTAAAAAGATTTTTATGCCCTAATTCCAAATGAAGTATTCCTTCTGTTTCGAAATAATCCTTTATTTCTTTCTTAAGAAAAAGAGATGTTTCCTTATATTGAAGAAGATCTCTATAAATTTGAGTTTTAGATATTTGGTAAAATACATATGCTTGTGAAAAGTAGGCTAAGTTGCTCAAATTTTTTGAATTCTTTTTAGTAATATCAAAAAACCATTTTTTGAGAGTCCAAATAATGTGAATAGCACTTGTTTTATTCATTTTTTCTTTATTTATTTCATTATTGGAAATAAATTTATCAAATTCGTTTTTTGATAATTCAAAAAGTTGTGTAGTGATTCTCGGACTATTCTTATGAATGATACATAAAAATACTTTTATGTATATCTTTTGAATAATAAAATTGATTCTCAAATAGGATTTTCGTGTTAATCGTACATTTCTTTTTTTTAATTTCTTCAAACTTTTTCTTATTGAT